ACGTCCGAAGAACGCTCGACCGTGAGTCCCAAGGTGAAAGGAACTTCGTGAATGGGGTCCGGCTCTATGAGCTCCTTTTATAAGCTTCAACTAACACACTCACAGAAAGATAGAAAGAACTCTTCTTTATATACACAATTCTAAAAACGGAACTCACTTCGCTACCTTTCTCCGAGTGACTAATCAATTGGGGAATAGGGGCTTTCGCTTTCCTTTCTTTTTAGGACCGGTCTCTGCCGCCTTCCCCAGGCCCATAGAAGAAGGGCCGGCCTTTCCTCTCCATATGCTGGATATGGAAATTCATTCCGTACCGGACCAAAAGTCTCCTCTTTTTGTTTTATTTTAGCTAGATCCCCTAATCATTGATTCAAGGAAGAAGGGAGAAGGAAAGGTTGGCTTTGATTCCAGATGTTGACGTAATAGAAGGAAAAGTCCCTTGCTTAAGCCACAGGGCTAGATCGGGCGTGAATACCAGATATCAAATATACTTTCTGGGTGTTCTCCGGGGTGTTTTATTTTATTGAAATAAACGAAATAAACAAGGGCCAATACAATAGGGGATCCTACGGCCTAAACATCTTCTTCTCGTATCGCAGGGTGTTCTCAAACGGCGAAGCCTTAACTCCCTCCCGCATAGCAATTCAATGGTGAGCGAGCCTAGTGGTTCACTTAACAGAAGCACTAGGTGAGCGGGTGCAGGACGAAAGAGATAGATTTCTTTTATTCATTCCCCCGCACCGCTATGGATGGATTTAATGTAGTACCTTATTACCTCACTGGGAGAGAAGGAAGGGAAGACACAGACTCACAATAAGAGGGACTTTATAGCTATCCTGCCTACGCTATTACATAGCAGACAGACTTTATTTGGTAGCTACATGCCCAAGGTAAACCATTCCCAAAAAGAACCGTGTCCCATACCAACTACCAAAGGAAAGAAGAAGACACCCATTTAATAACATTCTTATCTGTCCTATCTTGATCTAACCGCCTGGGAAGACCGATTGGAACCAATACCGCTAAAGAAAAGGTACGTTCCGAGGCCTATAAACTTTGAATCCTCTGCAAGATAGCACAGGCTCTTTGCCACGTGAATCATAATAGGCTGCTGTTAGCATGTTAGTTGCCTCTTACCTGACCCTTCTTACTGGATTTCCGGTCTTTCCTGATGGTGAATAAGCGCGGATTAATTAGCAGGTAACTTTCAATTTCATAAAACTGGTAGAGTAGAAAGATTAGCTCTTCGCGGCAAATAATGGATTAGATTAAAGAACAGTCGTAAGGCTGCATTGATCGAATAGATGACTAAGGCTTAGAACTGATAGCAATTGAATCAGCTGTTGATGCAATAGAAGTAGAAGGTCTTTCTGCCCCCTGCTCTCGAACGTGCTCTTGTCGCAATTGAATCTGAATACCAGATTTTCTGGGTATTGGCAGTGAATCAGATAGAATAGGTAATTGTTCCATTAGGAGCTCTTGTCTTATAGAAGTAACCGGTGTTGGATAGAAGACTGTTTTAGTTGCCGGCTTGAGAAGAAGCTACACATTCATCTTACTCGAGAAATGACTTTTGAATCGAGAGCTTTTTTAAAAAATATTCCTATTTAGGAACTTCACTGAGAGAAAGTAAAGAGAGTAACTGCAATAAGGCAAATTTGACAGCATCCGATTTTGTACAGTGCAGACGCTTTTGGGGCATTCTCCTTCATGAAAATGGCATCAAGCCGATGTGGGACTTGAGGAATAGAAGGAGCTCTTTGGAGAGTGGAGAGGAATAACCGGGATTTTAAGCATTCTTCGTCCCTTATCCGCACATAGATCTTTTGACAGCTGGGATGGACTTTTGGTTTTGGGATTGCTCGGAACTTCACTAAAAGCAGGGGAAAGAAGTGACATCATATATAAAGAAAAGGACTCGAATGCAAGCTCCTATGGAACTGTTTGGTGGAATTGAATCAAGAGTACCACTTACAATTGAATCAGGAACCGCCGCTAGAAGGGGAACTGAATCCGATCCTGCTTGACTTTCTTTGCCTAGGATGAATACCCGTTCTTAGAGTGATAGTAGCTGTGAAAGTCTCCGGTGTGATTGAATCAGTAATCGCTCCTACCTGTTCAAGATTTTCTAACTGTGAAATCATCCCTTGCTCTCGTAAGCGGTGTCACTGCTTTCACCGAGGGGGATAGAATAAGCTCTTTGTGACGCTAACTAGAAAAATCATAAGAGAAGAAAGATCGTAGCGAATGAAAGGTGGGGCACAAGGCTATCCGAGTTCACAGGTGTCGTTGTTTATCCCCTTATTCATTAAGATTGGGTTGATGTTCAGTGACTGGCCTTTCTCTTATGATTGAATCTATATGCATTCTTTCTTAGGATAGGACCTGATCGACCCAATCAATATGTATAGTAGAATCAAATTGATTCCTACTTCAACTATTTTTTCTCTTTTCTCAACTAGTTAAGAGGAGTCATGGAAAGAACAGGTTCAAAATCACGATC